TGAAGAGCGAATCTAATTATATTAGTGTCTATAATGGATTTCTTTTGTATAATACTAATCGATAGGGCCTCATTGGTAAGTGCTACAAGATCTCGTACATTGGAACCCATAGTTATGGACCCGAATCCATTAGTATGGAACATCTTCTTTTCCAAGTGAAATCCCCTAGTATATGAAAGAGTGAAAAAGTGCTTTCGTTGTTGTGGAAGAAGAAGCCTTCGTATCTTAATGCATGTATTGAATTTATTCGGAGCTATTAGAGCGGGATCCACTTTTTGGGGAATATGAGTCGAAGCAATAACAAGAATATTTCTAGTGGAACATCTTTCACGATCCCTGGAGAGATAGTTCACTAATAGACCGAGGGATAAGTAATAAAACTCATTCACAGCCAGATCATGAATGCCTGGAATCCATATTATACAAGGAGACATTGCTTGTGCTAAGTCGAATTGAAGGGGGATATAAAGTAGGTCTAGGTCCGGCGGCATCATATCCATAGTTAGCCCATTCATCCTAGTGACGATATCGATCGTATCAAGGTCACGGTCGTCACTATCATCAATCTCAATATCGTCACTATCATCACTATCGTCACGATCGTCACTATCGTCACTATCGTCACGATCGTCACTATCATCACTATCGTCACTATCATCAAAATCAAACGGAATAAGCTTGTTCTTCACGAACCTGTTCAGAAATACTGTAATGAAAGGAACATAGGAATTTGTCGCTAGGTATTTGACCCAATAGGATCGTCCAGTTCCTATAGAACCTATCACTAAAATACCCCTAGGGGGGGATAGGTCTAAGCGGAGCGAAAAGCTTTTTCCATGAGATGGGAAATGAAAACTATTAGCCCCACACGAGGTTTGTGAATAAGCGATTGTCTGATAATGAGCAAGGAATATCCGTCTTTCTGCTAAAGAGGATGTATTGAACTCATAATTCATTAGATACTTATTATGAATGTCAACTAAGTATCGTAAGTAAATTGCTCCCGGTTGTTCAATCATTTGATAACCAGAGTCATTCTTTGATAAATGATCACTATGAGATAAATGATCACTATGAATCAGACTCAATAGAGTTTGATGAATCCTTTTTTCTGTCGTTAAGGTGGAGAACTGAACCAAGAATTCTCTTTCTGTATCCTCAATCTCATCGTTATTCGAGACCCAGGATTCGACTTTATCATCTTTATCATCAAAAAAATCACCATTCACGTTTTTTCTTTTTCTTATCAAGGAATAGATCGCTTTACTTGTATGACTTAGATGTCTCGTATTTATCGAAAAAGCGATTCGATTGATGGGATTTGGTATGATACTGATGAGATTGATGGGATTTAGTATGATACTGATGAGATCGATGAGATTCCGATTGCCGCCAAAAGCAAAAGGCCGTCTTCCTTTTAGAGAATCTCCTAATTGTTCCAGAACAACTAGAAAGGGATTCTTTAACCAGAAAGAATTCAGTTCAGATGTAGGATACCTATCCAGAAGTTTTCGCAACTCAATCATGTATGATGGAATCATCAAAGATTTGACCTTTTCGAACTCTGTCTGTAACTCACTGTAGGCTCGAGAAAAAAAGAGAAGATGTGTACGAACGAGATATCCAGCAACAAGAAAAAGGAAAAGGATTGAATAGAAGAACTCCAGAACATTTGGCGATCTCAGATGTGTCGATATCAATGGTGACTCATTATTTCGATGACTAAATTCTTCGGACAGAAGAAGATTATGTGAAAACTTACTCGAAATCTCACTTATCAGATTCCATTGTGGAAGACGCAATTTTCTCTGAATAATTCGCCATGATCTATCCAACCTATACATAATATAATGAAAAATGGATACAAATTTGTGGCTGCTTAGTATCGACAATAGGTCTGAAATAGTATCTAAAAATATCCAATTTAGATATTTGTACCCTGTCGAAGTAAGGAACCATGGTATATATGTTTGGAATAGATTCCATTTTTTTGAGAGAGTTGAAAAAGCACTATCTCGTTGAAAGGTTCTATACATCTGCCCTTTCTCAAGCCCTTTTTTTAGACAAAGACTCCGTTTTTTCCTCTTTTCGGATGGGAAATCTTTCTCAGAACATGGAGTGTGAATCAAACCCATGTTTGAATTGAGATTGAGATACTGATGCATCTCTTCTGAATCAGATGGATTCATCTCTGAAAGAGGTTGACAATAAGTTCTTTCAAAATTGACTATTTGTCCCTCTGTTAGAGGTGTTCCAGAAATGTCTGCGATCGAGTAAATAGCCCCACGAACGAATGGATCGGATCGAATTGGAAAATGGAAAGATTTGTACAAGTTATACCTTTCGTCACTACTTTGTGGAAAATCGTTAGGTATGAATATGTTAGATACCTGTGACTCGATTGGTGAAATAGTATCTATCTCCAAAAAAGCATGTTCTTTTTTACCGCCGCACAAAGAAAAGATTTTGTTGCGAATGAACAAGATATTGAGGAATTGTC